GCTACTTTTCCACCCACTGCGACTATATCCTCCCAAGTCAAACCGGTGCTTGCTGTTGCACCTAGTGCTAAAATATGGGTATTTTGTATCCAGTTAGCAAAAACGGGTTGTAATTGTATAGCAGTATCGGAAAACATATCTTGCGGACGCCCTAAAGCGCTCATCGTATCATTATGAATATATAAACCAAAACTGTGAAAGCCTAGAAATATACATACCCAGTTGAGATGTGATATAATTGCATCACGATGTCGAATGACACGATCCAATAGATCGTTGTATCGATTAGTTGGATCGTAGTCTCTTACCATAAAGATGGATGCATGCGCGGCAGCACCAACTATAAGAAATCCACCAATCCACATGTGATGTGTGAATAATGACAGTTGTGTACCGTAGTCCGTAGCGAGATATGGATAAGGGGGCATGTAATACATATGGTGAGCTACAATAATGGTTAAAGAGCCCAACATTGCTAGGTTTATAGATAATTGAGCATGCCATGACGTTGTTAGGATATCATATAGACCATTATGGCCCTTACCAGTAAATGGTCCCTTATGAGCGTCTAAAATATCTTTTAGTCCATGACCAATGCCCCAGTTGGTCCTATACATGTGCCCCGCGATAAGGAAAAGAATCGCAACAGCTAAATGATGGTGCGCAATATCGGTCATCCACAGACCGCCGGTTACTGGATCTAATCCTCCGCGAAACGTAATAAAGTCGGTATATTTTGACCAATTCAAGGTGAAAAGTGGGGTTAGTCCCTCGGCAAAACTGGGATAAACTTCAGCCATAAGATTTTGATTCAGGAGAAATTCATGAGGAAGCGGTATTTCTTTAGGATCAACTCCAGCGTTTATAAATTGGTTAATTGGTAAAGATATATGTACTTGATGACCCGCCCAAGCGAGAGACCCAAATCCGAGTAGACCCGCCAAATGGTGATTCAACATAGATTCCGCATCTTGAAACCAAGCCAATTTTGGAGCCGCTTTATGATAATGAAACCAACCAGCAAAAAGCATTAACGCTGCAAAGATCAATGCACCAATTGCGGTACAATATAGTTGTAATTCACTAGTGATTCCAGATGCTCTCCACATCTGAAAAAAACCAGAGGTTATTTGTATTCCTCGGAAACCCCCGCCCACATCACCATTCAATATTTCTTGGCCCACTATTGGCCAAACCACCTGGGCACTAGGTCGAATATGAGTGGGATCACCTAGCCATGCTTCATAATTGGAAAAACGAGCACCATGGAAATACATGCCGCTCAGCCAAATAAAAATTATGGATAGTTGTCCGAAATGGGCACTAAATATTTTTCGGGATATCTCCTCCAAATCACTAGTATGGCTATCAAAATCGTGCACATCAGCGTGTAGGTTCCAGATCCAAGTGGTAGTATCCGGACCTTTAGCAATTGTTCTTGAGAAATGGCCAGGTCTGGACCATTCCTCGAACGATGTTTTGACAGGATCCCTATCTACCAAAATTTTGCCTTCTGATTCGGGCGAACGAATAATCATGGAGTCCTCCTCTTTTATTTACGGACAACACATATAAAGAGACCCGCGAACAATCATGAATGAACTTTCTTTGGGAAATTTTTATAAAATTTATTTCTTTCTCTTTCTTTATTGAGTTCTTTTAGTAAAACAATTATGATCTTTAAGTTGAGACGGGTCAAGTCTTGGGATCTATTATGACATATACATTAGGCGCTCAACGGACCTTGTTCAGATTCACAAACTTCGCATTGAGCCAAAACTGGATTTTTGTGCAACTTAGTGAATGCCTATTCCTATTCATATTGAAATTCTATAAGGTATTAGACCAGGCTGTTTCATCTTTATACATCGACGATATGAATTGCCCTCTTCTCTATTATTCTATAATATCTTATTTGAACTTATGCGAGCAACCAGTCTTACGAGATATTGACCGAAAGATCCTATAGAAAGTCATTCGAAGGTTTCTTTTATTACTATTTTTATGACTATTTAGTACTCTTAGTTATTAGCTGTAAGACTTCGTTACTTTGGTACTTTACTTCTTGAGAACTTATTGATAAAGGGAAAGAAGTCGATTTTTTAATCAATCTGTATATCTTTTCTTCCAAAATCCCAGATCAAATAGGAAGAATTTCTTTTTTATTTACTATATCTTATTCCCATATCTTACAAAAAATGTAAAAGAATCGAGAAAAGGACACTCTTTTATTCGTCTCGCCTCGTGATTTTCAACCAATTATGCGCTTCGATATAATTATCGGGAGTAAGCGCTATAGCTTGTTTCCAATACTCAGCAGCTCGATCAAACCAAGCCTCCGCAAGTTCAGAATCTCCCTCTTGAATGGCCTGGTCTCCCCGGTAATGACAGATTACAGCTAGATTATTAAATGCTTGTGGTAAGAAAGGATTACGTTCTATTGCTTGGAAATAATATTCCAAAGCTTTGGTATGTTCTCCATTACTTGTGTGGATAAGACCTATATTATAAAGTATATAACTTCGATCATAGGGATCCATTTCTAGGCGCATAGCTTCATAATAATTCTGTAAAGCTTCCGCATAATTTCCTTCGGATTGAGCCGACATCCCATCTATGTAATAGGTAAAGGCTTCTTTTTCTCCTGACGTTGTCGGAATGATTCGTAATAACATATTGGCTACAATTGAAAAGGTCTTATCAATAAAATTTCCATTTATTTGGGATCTAGGCATAGATAGAACTCCGTTTTATATTTCTCTTCCGTTCGTGTGGTGTGGGAAAAAGATTCCATAAAAAAAGAATTTTCAAGTACAAACGAACATCAAATCGATTGATAAAAAAAAAGAGGAACCTTTTATTCCAACTTTTATTTTGGTCTAGTAACGGGTTAGCAAAACTCGAGAATTTTTGATAAAATTCCGACTAGGATCAAAATAGAGAAATTACTTCTTTCGTGATATTATTTAGTATTTATACATAAATAAGTCTATACTTTACCAATCAAATAGACAAAGATTTTTCAGTTATAGTACCCATTAGAGGAATAAGGGATTTTTTATTGAAAACTCGAAACGAAACCCAGTCAATTTTTCAATGATTTTCGTAGGGACTCCTAAGTATCTAATAGAATTAGAATTCTGAATGAGAATTCTTATGGATAAACAGTCTTTGTTTAGTATAAAAAACTAGAGACCATAAATAAGTTGATCCGTTCAAATTGAGTGATTTGAGACGTTATCAAAATAGCAGAAACTAAAAAGAACAGAACCTTCTCTTTGCAAATATTCGTTGCTTTTTTCAAAACAAATTTTGTTAAACATTTGCTTTGACTTTGCTGAAAAATTCTCAGTGAAAATGTCGTTTTTATACCTATCCAATAATCATGAGGCTAAAATACTCGCTATTTACTCGGATTTAGGAACAGCATCGTTATGTAGGAGAGATGGCCGAGTGGTTGAAAGGCGTAGCATTGGAACGGCTATGTAGACTTGTGTTTACCGAGGGTTCGAATCCCTCTCTTTCCGTACCGTAAATGGATTGACCGAATTGACTAGCCCCAATGGATGAAATCTTAGCAATTCTAAATTTATTCGAATAGGTAGTTAGTTCTTTTTAGATAGATCCTCACTTCCTGATTACTGTTCTATTACGCTACGCGTAAACATAAAAACAAAAAAAAGAAAACTAAAAGAGTCTATTCTAATTGGTCACTGATACAGAATTGGAACAAAATAGGATCAAACCTGGATTTCTCTTAGTTCCCCTTAGGCAAATTGACTTGAAACGCAAAGTAAAAAGTTTAGGAACCCCTCATTCTGTTACGTAGGTTAAGTCTGACGAGAATAATATTCTACGACTAGCAATTCATTGATCTTCAAACCGACCCAGTTAGTATCTATTATTTGATTGACTAAGCCTTGATACGGGGCTGGGTGAAGGGTTAAATGGTTTGGGAATTCCTCGCGAGGGAATAGTTCTAGAGACTTTTGAATAAGAGTTCCAGATTTTTTTTTATCCTTCGGCGTAATAATATCTCGGGGTTTACAGCGATAACTCGGTCTATCTACTATACGACCATTCACTAAAATATGTCTATGATTAATGAATTGACGCGCTGCAGGAATCGTAGAAGCCATACCCAATCGAAAAAGGATGTTATCCAAACGCATTTCAAGTAATTGTAGTAAAACTTCACCTGTTGACCCTTTGGCTTTTCTGGCAATCCGAACGTAGTTAATTAACTGTTTTTCTGTAAGACCATAATGAAAACGCAATTTTTGTTTTTCTTCTAGACGAATACGATATTGAGATTTTTTCCCGGCACCAGATTGATTTCGAAGATCCCGTATAGTCCTAGGCCTTTTAGTAGTGAGTCCTGGTAAAGTCCCCAGACGGCATATTTTTTTGAAACGAGGTCCTCGATAACGCGACATAAATACTCCTTATTCTTATATTGTTCTATTTTTATTTTGATTTCCTATATTATTGATTAGTAGAATATTGTATTCTTGTGGTGTACTATATAATATCATTCTATTCTATATTCTATAATTAGATATAGAATTAGATATGAATTAGATCATATTAATTAGATCAATTATCTCAATCGTTTTTTGAAGTCTTTTCTTTCTAATACAATTAGAAATGAAAAAAAAAAGGGAATATTTTTATTGCTCTAGTTGAGGGCATTCTCCATTATTCATCATGTAAAAGAGAAAAGAAAAATATAAAAGCCAACTATCGGAATCGAACCGATGACCATCGCATTACAAATGGGATGCTCTAACCTCTGAGCTAATATGTGCTAGAATTCAATCTAAATTTCAATGAGAATCTTTATTTTTTTTTTTTTTGCTTGTATATTGTTTGGAAAAGAGTGAATAAAAAAAGAATAGAACCTTCAAGTATTTACAAGATTAAAGTCGATATCTAATTATCTATTAATTATATATAAAGTAAAAGTAAAGTCAATTATTTGTCATGAAAGGAAAAACACA